TTCTTCTGTATCGGGGATCGTCGAAATAAGCAAGAATACTATTTCTACGTAAAATCCCATTTATGGGTATTTCAATCGAGATACCAGAACGGGGCATTAGTTCTTTCTCCCGTTCTTGATCATATTGGAATGGGATGATGAATCTATTTCTTCGCCTTTTCGCCAATAAATCAGAATTCTCGTGGAGAATGGCAGGATATAGGAAATTCCAATGACCATTAGATATGATTCGATCAGGTCCTGAATAATCAAGAATCCCCTGCCCTTTTTTACTGGAAGGATCCGAACTAAACAATTTGTGTCTCACTCGATCATTAGTCACTGAGAGGTCAGAAATATATCTCCGTTCGACAGAAAGAGAATGAAGATTCATTTGATCTTGATCCTTGTGGAGCGAAAAAGTGACTATACTGGATCTGCACGGACCTCCTGATAATATCCATAAATGACTTGTTTTTGGTAAGAGATGAACATTACCATATCTATATTCAGGCGCATGGTACACATCGGTACTCCAGTGCATTTCTCCCTCTGAGTCAGAATAAATATGTTTTCGAACCCTCTCTTTAAAATTGAAAGTGGATGTTCCAGCGCGAATCTCAGCAATCACTTGTTCTGATTCTACATATTGATCGTTTTGAACTAAAAGAAAACTTTTTGGTGGAATATTCACATTATGTAGAATATCCTGACTCTCAATAGTTACATACAGGTCTCTATAACATAGAAAAGCAGGATGTCCATGACGTGTACGTGTGGGATGAACCAAATCCTCATTGAATTTTATTTTTCCATTAGAAGGAGCTCGTACATGTTCTGCAGTACCACCTGTAAATACTCCACCGGTATGAAAAGTTCTTAATGTTAGTTGAGTCCCGGGTTCCCCAATTGATTGACCTGCAATAATACCTACTGCTTCTCCCAATTCGACCAGGTCGCCATGAGTGGGACTCCGACCATAACATAATCTACAGATCCAAGATGTACTCCTGCAAATAAAGGGGGTTCGAATATATATTGATTGTGCTCGAAAGGTTATGAATCGATTGACAAGTCCAATACCAATATCTTGATTTCGAGTGGCAATGCATCGTAGACCCATATATATATCGTCTGCTAATACACGACCAATTAGTGTTTGGATCCAAATTTTTTCCGTCATCCCATTTCGAGGACTCACGGAAATACCTCGGATAGTGCCACAATCTGTTCTACGCACAACAATGTGTTGAACTACTTCAACAAGTCTACGCGTGAGGTATCCAGCATCTGATGTTCGTACAGCAGTATCCACAACTCCTTTGCGGGCTCCGTAGCAGGAAATTATATATTCCGTTAAAGAAAGTCCTTCGCGTAAATTGCTTTGAATGGGTAAATCAATCATTTGTCCTTGGGGGTCCGACATTAATCCTCTCATACCTACTAATTGGTGTACCTGAGATGCATTTCCTCTAGCTCCCGAAAAGGACATTATATGGACTGGATTAGAAGGATCAGTCATCCTAAAATTAGGATGCATTTCTTGTCTCAAATATTCACTTGTAGCATACCATATCTCAATGGATTGACGCAATTTTTCTACCGCGTGTACATTCCCATAATGATGGTGCTTTTCTAAAATCAAACTTTGTTGTTCAGCATCTTGGACTAGCCATCCCTTAGAAGGTATTGTTAAAAGATCATCAATTCCTAATGAAATGGATGTAGCAGTGGCTTGCTGGAAACCCAGAGTCTTTACTTGATCCAGGATGTGCGATGTATATGCCATTCCGAAGTGATCTATTAATCTACTAATAAGTCGTTTCATGGCAGTTGCATCTATCACTTTATTGTGAAAAACCAGATCGGCCCGTTCTGCCATAAGTACCTCCATATTCCGCTGAGTAGGATTCGACAATGGGTTTGAGTCAGTGATTTGAAGACTTCCTTTCCTCGATCTTGATTCACGTAGAAATTCAGGAATTATGATACCGGTTGAGCCGTAGAGAACCGAATTCCCACGGTATCACATAATTACTTAGCTTAGGTATCGTATGAGTAGGCCCGACAAAACCCTTGTATGGCTTCTTCTATTTCTCGATAAAAAGAAATATGACCAACAGTTGTTCGAATGTATATACAAAGGATTTCTTTTTTTACACTTCTTACTATTAGATAGTGCCCATAAATCTCATGATAGGTACCCAAAGATTCATATTGAACTTCGATGGGAACTTCTCTTGAGGCAATGACACGTTGATCGAGTCGCCACCGGAGCCACAAAGGACTATCTAAATTGATTCGTTTCTGCCGATAAGCTCCAAGTGCATCATAGGAACTACAAAAATAGGGTTCTTTCTCTTTCGTATACTTATTATCGTCAACCGTTTCATTTTGATAGTTTCTTCGATTACATGGATTATACCTATTTGAACAAATACCTCGACGATTCCCGATCGTTAATATATAGAGTCCAATAAGCATATCTTGAGTTGGTACGGAAATGGGATCTCCAATAGCT